GCTAACGTAGCTTACCCAAAGCATAACACTGAAGATGTTAAGACGAGTCCTAGAAAACTCCGTGGGCACAAAGGCTTGGTCCTGGCTTTACTAACAGCTCTAACTAAACTTACACATGCAAGTATCCGCACCCCTGTGAGAATGCCCCACAGTTCCCTGATTGGGAACAAGGAGCTGGTATCAGGCACCCTCATCCCACCCCCCCCCCAACCATCCGCCCACGACACCTTGCTTAGCCACACCCTCAAGGGAACCTCAGCAGTGATAAACATTAGGCCATAAGTGAAAACTTGACTCAGCCAAAGTTAAGAGGGCCGGTAAAACTCGTGCCAGCCACCGCGGTTATACGAGAGGCCCAAGTTGTTAATCACCGGCGTAAAGCGTGGTTTAGAAACCCAGACTCACTAAAGCCGAACACCCTCCAAACTGTCGTACGCTTCCGAGGGTGAGAAGCCCAATTCACGAAAGTAGCTTTACAACATCTGACCCCACGAAAGCCAGGGAACAAACTGGGATTAGATACCCCACTATGCCTGGCCCTAAACATTGATGGCACATCACACCTGCTATCCGCCAGGGTACTACGAGCATCAGCTTAAAACCCAAAGGACTTGGCGGTGCCTCAGATCCACCTAGAGGAGCCTGTTCTAAAACCGATAACCCCCGTTCAACCTCGCCCCTTTTTGCCTGCCCGCCTATATACCACCGTCGTCAGCTTACCCTGTGAAGGACTCATAGTGAGCAAGACTGGCATCAAACCCTGAACGTCAGGTCGAGGTGTAGCACACAAAGGGGAAAGAAATGGGCTACATTCACTAACTCAGTGAATACGAATGGTGCAATGAAAACTTATACACAGAAGGAGGATTTAGTAGTAAGCAGCAAATAGAGAGTCTTGCTGAATCCGGCTCTGAAGCGCGCACACACCGCCCGTCACTCTCCCCAAGCCCCAACACCCCATACCTAAACAACCAAAATCGCTAAGGGGAGGCAAGTCGTAACATGGTAAGCGTACCGGAAGGTGCGCTTGGTAAAACCAGGCCATAGCTTAAATAGAAAAGCCCCTCTCTTACACCGAGAAAATATCCGTGCAAATCGGATTGCCCTGACGCCCATCAGCTAGCTCCTACCCCCAAAAACAACATAAAAACCTTAATACACCCAAATACCCCCCTCACTTCACCTAAACAAAACATTTTCCCACCCTAGTACGGGAGACAGAAAAGGATTTCAGAAGCTATAGAAAAAGTACCGCAAGGGAACGCTGAAAGAGAAATGAAATAACTCAGTAAAGCACAAAAAAGCAGAGATTAATACTCGTACCTTTCGCATCATGATTTAGCCAGTAGACCCAAGCGAAGAGAACTTTAGTTTGACACCCCGAAACTAGATGAGCTACTCCAAGACAGCCTATCAATAGGGCAACCCCGTCTCTGTGGCAAAAGAGTGGGAAGAACTTCGAGTAGAGGTGACAGACCTATCGAATCTAGTTATAGCTGGTTGCCCGAGAAATGGACAGAAGTTCAGCCTCCGACCTTCTTTACTCACCAAACAAAGCCATTTAGGCCCCACAGACAACAAGAAGCTCAGAGAGTTAGTCAAAGGGGGTACAGCCCCTCTGACCCAAGATACAACTTTTTAGGGAGGAAAAAGATCACAATAACCAAAGGAAAATATCCCGGTGGGCCTAAAAGCAGCCACCCGAACAGAAAGCGTTAAAGCTCAAACATCCACTCAACCTAGTTATTATGATAACCCCATCTTAAGCCCCCAATCCTACCGGGCCTTCCCATGCAACCATGGGAGGGACAATGCTAAAATGAGTAATAAGAGGGCCCCACGTCCCTCTCCCTGCACACATGTAAATCGGATCGGACTCTCCACCGAACCTTAACGACCCCAAACAATAGAGGGCACTGAATAAAATTCAACAACTAGAAAAATATTCAACCTCCCCCCGTTAACCCCACACTGGTGTGCAACCAAGGAAAGACCAACAGAAAAAGAAGGAACTCGGCAAACACATTAAGCCTCGCCTGTTTACCAAAAACATCGCCTCTTGTATTACAACAAATAAGAGGTCCCGCCTGCCCAATGACTACATGTTCAACGGCCGCGGTATACTGACCGTGCGAAGGTAGCGCAATCACTTGTCTTTCAAATGAAGACCTGTATGAATGGCATCACGAGGGCTTAACTGTCTCCTTTTTCAAGTCAATGAAATTGATTTCCCCGTGCAGAAGCGAGGATACTTACATAAGACGAGAAGACCCTATGGAGCTTTAGACACTAAGACAGACTACGTTAAACACCCCCTAATAAGGGGCTAAACTTAATAGCCCCTGTCCTGATGTCTTTGGTTGGGGCGACCATGGGGAAACAAAAAACCCCCACGTGGACAGGAAGCACTACCAAACAAAACCTGCTACAACCCAGAGCCCCCGCTCTAATAACCAGAAATTCTGACCAACAAGATCCGGCAAGGCCGATCAACGGACCGAGTTACCCTAGGGATAACAGCGCAATCCCCTTCCAGAGCCCATATCGACAAGGGGGTTTACGACCTCGATGTTGGATCAGGACATCCTAATGGTGCAGCCGCTATTAAGGGTTCGTTTGTTCAACGATTAAAGTCCTACGTGATCTGAGTTCAGACCGGAGCAATCCAGGTCAGTTTCTATCTATGACATATTCTTTTCTAGTACGAAAGGACCGAAAAGAAAGGGCCCCTGCTCTAAGCACGCCCTACCCTTACCTATTGAAAGCAACTAAAATAGGCAAAAGGGGTAAACCCAGTTGCTTGAGAAAATAGCATGTTGAGGTGGCAGAGCTCGGCAAATGCAAAAGGCCTAAGCCCTTTTTACAGAGGTTCAATTCCCCTCCTCAACTATGATCACCACACTCATAACCCACATTATTAACCCCCTCGCCTTCATCGTCCCCGTCCTACTTGCCATTGCATTCCTAACCCTCCTAGAACGAAAAGTACTCAGCTACATGCAACTACGAAAAGGCCCCAACGTAGTCGGCCCTTACGGCCTCCTGCAACCCATTGCTGACGGACTCAAACTTTTTATTAAAGAACCTGTCCGCCCCTCAACAGCATCCCCATTATTATTCCTAACCACCCCTATCCTAGCCCTAACCCTGGCCCTCACACTCTGGGCACCAATGCCGCTCCCCCACCCAGTTCTTAACCTAAACCTGGGCATTCTATTCATCCTGGCCCTCTCAAGCCTCGCCGTCTATTCAATTCTTGGCTCAGGATGAGCATCAAACTCAAAATATGCACTCATTGGAGCTCTTCGGGCCGTAGCACAAACCATCTCCTACGAAGTTAGCCTAGGCCTCATTCTACTAAACGCTATCATTTTCACGGGAGGGTTCACCCTCCAAACTTTCAACACCGCACAAGAAAGCGTATGACTGATCTTACCTGCCTGACCCCTTGCTGCAATATGATTTACCTCTACCCTCGCAGAGACTAACCGTGCCCCATTCGACCTCACCGAGGGAGAATCAGAACTAGTCTCCGGATTTAACGTAGAATACGCAGGAGGCCCATTCGCCCTTCTTTTTCTAGCAGAATACTCCAACATCCTCCTTATAAATGCCCTATCCACTATTCTCTTTCTAGGCGCCACCCACATCCCCTCAATACCAGAAATCACAACAATAAACCTAATAACAAAAGCAGCACTACTTTCCGCCACATTCCTCTGAATCCGCGCCTCCTACCCACGCTTTCGATACGACCAGCTCATGCACCTCATCTGAAAAAGCTTTCTACCCCTCACACTAGCACTAGTTATCTGACATTTAGCAACCCCCATCGCTTTTGTAGGCCTCCCCCCACAACTATAATCAACGGAGCCGTGCCTGAATATAAAGGGACACTTTGATAGAGTGAACTATGGAGGTTAAAATCCTCCCGGCCCCTTAGAAACTAGGGGGTTGAACCCTACCTGGAGAACTCAAAACTCTCAGTGCTTCCACTACACCACTTTCTAGTACAGTAAGCTAAATTTAAGCTATTGGGCCCATACCCCAATTCATGTTGGTTAAAATCCTTCCTATACTAATGAACCCGTACATCTTGGCTATCCTCCTCTCAGGGCTGGGCCTAGGGACTACAATTACATTCGCTAGCTCTCACTGACTACTCGCCTGAATGGGCCTTGAAATGAACACCTTAGCCATCCTCCCTCTTATAGCCCAACACCACCACCCACGAGCTGTCGAAGCCACCACCAAATACTTCATCACCCAAGCAGCCGCAGCCGCCATACTCTTATTTGCAAGCACAACTAACGCCTGACTATCTGGCCAATGAAGCATTGAAGAAACATCACACCCCCTCCTTGTCACTACCCTCACCCTAGCCTTAGCACTTAAACTAGGCCTGGCCCCACTCCATGCATGATTACCAGAAGTACTTCAAGGACTCGACCTCTCCACTGGACTTATCCTCTCCACCTGACAAAAGCTAGCCCCACTTACCCTCTTACTCCAAATCCAGGCAACTAACACTACACTACTAATCATTCTTGGCCTCATTTCCACCCTCGTAGGGGGCTGAGGGGGCCTAAACCAAACCCAACTGCGAAAAATCTTAGCCTACTCCTCTATTGCCCATCTTGGCTGAATGGTCCTCATTTTACAATTCTCCCCACCACTGACCCTCCTCACACTCATAACATATCTAATTATGACATCCTCAATATTTCTAGCCTTTAAACTAAACAAAACAACCAACATCAACTCACTTGCATCCTCCTGGGCAAAAATACCAGCACTCACTGCCCTCGCCCCACTTATTCTACTATCCCTAGGCGGCCTCCCTCCTCTCACAGGATTTATGCCAAAATGACTTATTCTTCAAGAACTCACCAAACAAGACCTTGCACTCACCGCAACCATCGCCGCCCTGACTGCACTCCTTAGCTTATATTTCTACCTACGACTTTCTTACGCAATAACCCTAACCATGTCCCCAAATAACCTGCCAGCAACAACCCCCTGACGACTAAGCTCCAACCAATTTTCCCTGCCCCTAGCCTTCTTCACAACAACCTCCCTTCTTCTCCTCCCTATGACCCCCACCCTTTCCGTACTCACCCTTCCCTAAGAGACTTAGGCTAGAACTCAGACCAAGGGCCTTCAAAGCCCTCAGCGGAGGTGAAAATCCCCCAGTCCCTGTAAGACTTGCAAGACATTAACCCACATCTCCTGCATGCAAAGCAGGTGCTTTAATTAAGCTAAAGCCTTACTAGACAGGAAGGCCTTGATCCTACAAACTCTTAGTTAACAGCTAAGCGCTCAAACCAGCGAGCATCCATCTACTTTCCCCCGCCTGTCAAACAAAAAAGGCGGGGGAAAGCCCCGGCAGACGACTAGTCTGCGCCTTCGGATTTGCAATCCGACATGCTACATGCACCTCAGGGCTTGGTAAGAAGAGGACTTAAACCTCTGTCTATGGGGCTACAATCCACCGCTTAAAACTCAGCCATCCTACCTGTGGCAACTACACGCTGACTATTTTCAACTAATCACAAAGACATTGGCACCCTTTATTTAGTATTTGGTGCCTGAGCCGGCATGGTAGGCACAGCCTTAAGCCTGCTAATCCGGGCGGAGTTAAATCAGCCAGGGGCCCTACTTGGGGATGACCAGATTTATAATGTTATCGTTACAGCACATGCATTCGTAATAATCTTTTTCATGGTAATACCAATTATGATTGGGGGATTTGGCAACTGACTAGTTCCTCTAATAATTGGCGCCCCTGACATAGCTTTCCCCCGAATAAATAATATGAGCTTTTGACTGCTACCTCCCTCCTTCCTTCTTCTCCTCGCTTCCTCAGGCATTGAAGCCGGAGCTGGCACAGGATGAACAGTCTACCCCCCATTAGCCGGCAACTTAGCTCATGCAGGAGCATCAGTTGATCTTACTATTTTTTCCTTACACCTGGCTGGTGTCTCTTCAATTCTAGGGGCCATTAACTTTATTACGACCATTATTAACATAAAACCCCCTGCCATCTCACAATACCAGACCCCCTTATTTGTATGGGCCGTCCTCATCACTGCTGTTCTTCTTCTACTCTCCCTCCCAGTGCTTGCTGCAGGAATCACAATGCTTCTAACGGACCGAAACCTAAACACCACCTTTTTTGACCCGGCCGGAGGAGGGGACCCAATCCTCTACCAACACCTCTTCTGATTCTTCGGCCACCCAGAAGTTTACATTCTAATTCTGCCGGGATTTGGCATGATTTCCCACATCGTTGCCTATTACTCCGGCAAAAAAGAACCCTTTGGATATATAGGCATAGTCTGAGCTATAATGGCCATTGGTCTACTGGGATTCATTGTTTGAGCCCACCACATGTTCACAGTTGGCATAGATGTTGACACCCGAGCCTATTTTACATCCGCTACAATAATTATTGCCATCCCAACCGGTGTAAAAGTATTTAGCTGACTAGCAACCCTTCATGGAGGCTCGATTAAATGAGAGACCCCCCTCCTATGAGCCCTCGGATTCATCTTCCTGTTTACAGTTGGGGGGCTGACAGGCATCGTACTCGCCAATTCATCCCTAGATATCGTCCTTCACGACACATACTACGTAGTAGCCCATTTCCACTATGTCCTGTCAATAGGAGCTGTTTTCGCAATCGTTGGCGCTTTCGTGCACTGATTCCCCCTGTTCTCGGGATACACTCTGCACAACACCTGAACAAAAATCCACTTCGGAATCATATTTGTGGGGGTTAACTTAACCTTCTTCCCACAACACTTCCTAGGACTTGCAGGAATACCCCGCCGATATTCTGACTACCCAGATGCCTACACCCTATGGAACACCATCTCATCGATTGGCTCCCTTATTTCCCTGGTTGCAGTAACTATATTCCTGTTTATTATCTGAGAAGCATTTGCCGCTAAACGTGAGGTCCTCTCAGTTGAACTGGCCTCAACCAATGTAGAATGACTTCACGGCTGCCCTCCTCCCTATCACACATTTGAAGAGCCAGCATTCGTCCAAGTCCTAGGGCGCTTACGAGAAAGGGAGGAATCGAACCCCCATAAACTGGTTTCAAGCCAGCCACATAGCCGCTCTGTCACTTTCTTCATAAGACGCTAGTAAAACTAATAATTACACTGCCTTGTCAAGACAGGAGCGTGGGTTAAACTCCCGCGCGTCTTATACAAATAATGGCACATCCCGCACAACTAGGTTTCCAAGACGCAGCCTCTCCTGTCATAGAAGAACTTCTTCACTTTCACGACCACGCACTAATAATCGTATTTCTGATTAGCACCTTGGTGCTATATATTATTGTTGCCATGGTTTCCACCAAGCTAACTAACAAACTTATTCTAGACTCTCAAGAAATCGAAATTATTTGAACAGTTCTTCCAGCGATTATTCTGATCTTGATCGCTCTACCCTCTCTCCGAATCCTCTACCTAATGGACGAAATCAATGACCCACACCTAACGATTAAAGCCGTAGGCCATCAATGGTATTGAAGCTACGAGTACACCGACTATGAAAACCTCGGATTTGACTCTTACATAATCCCTACCCAAGACCTCACTCCCGGGCAATTCCGCCTCCTCGAAGCAGACCATCGAATAGTTGTCCCTGTCGAATCCCCCATTCGAGTTCTAATCTCTGCCGACGATGTACTTCACTCATGAGCAGTTCCCGCACTCGGGATTAAAATGGACGCAGTTCCCGGCCGCTTGAATCAAACAGCCTTTATTACATCCCACCCCGGAGTGTTCTATGGCCAGTGCTCAGAAATCTGTGGTGCCAATCACAGCTTTATACCTATCGTAGTTGAAGCAGTCCCTCTGGAGCACTTTGAAAACTGGTCTTCCCTAATACTCGAAGACGCCTCACTAAGAAGCTGAATAGGGCCTTAGCGTTAGCCTTTTAAGCTAAAGATTGGTGACTCCCGCCCACCCCTAGTGAAATGCCCCAGCTCAATCCTGCCCCCTGGATAGCCATTCTAATCTTCTCATGACTAGTTTTTCTACTAATTCTTCCCACAAAGGTGCTAGCCCATACCTTTCCTAATGACCCCTCGCCCCAGAGCACAGAGATACCAAAAGTCGAAGCCTGAACCTGACCTTGGCACTAAATTTCTTTGACCAGTTCATAAGCCCCTTATTATGAGGCGTGCCCCTGATAGCCCTCGCCCTAACCCTGCCCTGGGCCCTCTTCCCTGCCCCGTCGACACGATGACTAAACAACCGACTGCTCACCCTACAGGGCTGATTTATAAACCGATTTTCACACCAACTCCTCCTTCCAATTAACCAAGGAGGACACAAATGGGCTCTTCTATTCACCGCACTTATACTCTACCTAATGACCCTAAACATGCTTGGCCTCCTACCTTACACCTTTACGCCAACTACTCAACTATCCCTCAACATGGGAATTGCGGTTCCCCTATGACTTGCAACCGTTATTATTGGCTTGCGAAATCAACCTACAGTAGCCCTAGGACATCTTCTTCCAGAGGGCACTCCTACTGCCCTGATCCCAGTCCTGATTATCATCGAGACAATTAGCCTTTTCATCCGCCCCTTGGCACTGGGCGTCCGACTGACGGCAAACCTAACAGCCGGCCACCTGCTAATCCAACTAATTGGAACTGCTGCATTTGTCCTTCTGCCTATAATACCTATAGTAGGAACTCTAACAGTAATCCTCCTATTCCTACTCACACTCCTTGAAATCGCTGTTGCCATAATCCAAGCATATGTTTTTGTTCTACTCTTAAGCCTTTACCTCCAAGAGAACGTCTAATGGCCCACCAAGCACACGCATACCACATAGTTGACCCTAGCCCATGACCTCTAACGGGCGCAGTCGCCGCCCTACTGATAACCTCAGGACTCGCAATCTGATTTCACTTTCACTCCACCACGCTCATATACGCCGGCTTAGCCCTCCTGCTACTTACCATGCTCCAATGATGGCGGGATATTATTCGAGAAGGCACTTTCCAAGGCCACCACACACCCCCCGTGCAAAAAGGCCTACGCTATGGTATAATCCTATTTATTACCTCTGAAGTGTTCTTCTTCCTCGGATTCTTCTGGGCATTTTACCACTCTAGCCTAGCCCCTACCCCCGAGCTAGGGGGTTGCTGGCCCCCTACAGGCATTACCACTCTTGACCCATTTGAAGTCCCCCTCCTAAACACTGCTGTTCTTCTTGCATCAGGAGTGACAGTCACCTGGGCCCACCATAGCATTATAGAAGGCGAACGAAAACAAGCAATCCACTCCCTAGCACTAACAATCCTCCTTGGCTTCTACTTCACGCTTCTCCAGGCTATAGAATACTATGAAGCCCCCTTCACGATCGCTGACGGCGTCTACGGCTCGACATTCTTCGTAGCAACGGGCTTCCACGGACTCCACGTCATTATTGGCTCATCATTCCTTGCCATCTGCCTCCTGCGCCAAATCAAGTATCATTTTACATCAGAGCACCACTTCGGATTTGAAGCTGCCGCCTGATACTGACACTTCGTGGACGTCGTCTGACTATTCCTCTATATCTCTATCTACTGATGAGGCTCATAATCTTTCTAGTATCAAAACAAGTACAAGTGACTTCCAATCACCAAGTCTTGGTTAAAATCCAAGGAAAGATAATGAACCTAGTCACAACAATTATCCTTATTACTACAGGTCTCTCAATTATCCTGGCCGTGATCTCCTTCTGACTTCCTCAAATAAAACCCGACCACGAAAAGCTCTCCCCCTACGAATGCGGCTTTGACCCCTTAGGATCCGCCCGCCTCCCATTCTCTATCCGATTTTTCCTTGTCGCCATCCTCTTCCTCCTCTTCGACCTAGAAATCGCCCTCCTCCTCCCTCTCCCATGAGGCGACCAACTCTCCTCCCCCATACTAACATTCTGCTGAGCATCAGTTGTGCTAATCCTCCTAACTACTGGCCTTATCTATGAATGGCTCCAAGGAGGCCTTGAATGGGCCGAATAGACGGCTAGTTTAGTAAAAACATTTGATTTCGGCTCAAAAGCTTGTGGTTCAAGTCCACGGCCGCCTAATGACCCCCGTTCACTTTGCCTTCTCATCAACCTTCATCCTAGGACTCTCGGGCTTGGCATTCAATCGAACACACCTCCTCTCCGCCCTTTTATGCTTAGAAGGTATAATACTCTCTTTGTTTATTGCCCTCTCTCTCTGGGCCCTACAACTAAATGCCACTAATTTTTCTGCTTCCCCAATGCTTCTATTAGCATTTTCAGCCTGCGAAGCAAGTGCAGGACTAGCCCTCCTAGTTGCAACGGCTCGAACACATGGCACCGACCGCCTCCAAAGCTTAAATCTTCTCCAATGCTAAAAGTACTCATCCCCACCCTCATGCTCGTCCCCACAATCTGATTCTCCCAACCCAAATGACTGTGGCCAACAGCCCTTCTTCACAGCCTATTAATCGCCCTAACAAGCCTAACCTGACTAAAAAATATCTCAGAAACAGGATGGTCATTCCTAAATCCCCTTATGGCCACAGACCCACTCTCCACCCCTCTCCTAGTCCTGACCTGCTGACTTCTCCCCCTAATAATTCTCGCCAGCCAGAACCACGCATCTTCAGAACCAATTAACCGACAACGAACATTCATTGTCCTCCTGACATCTCTTCAAATCTTCCTCATCCTAGCTTTCAGCGCTACCGAGATCATTATATTTTATGTCATATTTGAAGCAACCCTTATCCCAACCCTGTTTCTTATCACACGATGAGGAAATCAGACAGAACGCCTCAATGCAGGCACCTACTTCCTATTTTATACACTAGCAGGTTCGCTCCCTCTTTTAGTTGCCCTCCTCCTACTCCAAAATTCTACCGGCACCCTCTCCCTACTAACCCTTCAATACTCCAACCCCATCCCCCTAGTCAGCTATGCCAACAAACTATGATGGGCAGGCTGCCTAATAGCATTCCTTGTTAAAATACCACTCTACGGGGTCCACCTGTGACTTCCGAAAGCACACGTTGAAGCCCCCATCGCAGGCTCAATAGTCCTTGCCGCCGTCCTTCTGAAACTAGGGGGCTATGGCATAATACGAGTACTTCCTATGCTAGAGCCCCTAACCAAAGAACTAAGCTACCCCTTCATCATCTTCGCTCTCTGGGGGGTGATTATAACAGGTTCAATTTGTTTACGCCAAACAGATCTTAAATCGCTTATCGCCTACTCATCAGTTAGCCACATGGGCCTAGTAGCAGGCGGCATTCTCATCCAAACACCATGAGGCTTTTCAGGGGCTCTTATTCTTATAATCGCCCATGGACTGACTTCCTCAGCCCTGTTCTGCCTAGCTAACACCAACTACGAACGAACACACAGCCGAACAATAATACTAGCACGAGGCCTACAAATTGCCCTTCCTCTCATAACAGCCTGATGATTCATTGCTAGCTTGGCTAATCTAGCCCTCCCCCCTCTCCCCAACCTGATAGGGGAACTCATAATCATCACCTCACTATTTGGCTGATCCTGATGAACCCTCGCCCTAACGGGAACCGGCACACTAATCACAGCTGGCTACTCACTCTACATGTTCCTAATAACCCAACGAGGGCCTATACCAGCCCACATCCTGGCCCTAGACCCATCCCACAGCCGAGAGCACCTTCTGATGGCGCTCCACCTAATCCCGCTCATTCTAATAATCCTTAAGCCCGAACTAATCTGAGGATGAACCGCCTGTAGATATAGTTTATAAAAACATTAGATTGTGATTCTAAAGACAGGGGTTAAAGCCCCCTTATCCACCGAGAGAGGCTCGCAGCAGCGAAAACTGCTAATTTTCGCTTCCTTGGTTGGACCCCAGGGCTCACTCGCCCCGCTGTTAAAGGATAACAGCTCATCCATTGGTCTTAGGAACCAAACACTCTTGGTGCAAATCCAAGTAACAGCTATGCACCCTACCCCATTGATAATAACCTCTAGTCTTATTGTCGTCATAATCCTCCTATCTTATCCTGTGCTTACCACTCTCAATCCCCTCCCTCGACCCCAAAACTGAGCCCTCTTACAAGTTAAAACAGCAGTAAAACTTGCCTTTCTTGTTAGCCTTCTCCCCCTCGCTCTTTTCCTCAACGAAGGGGCAGAAATCATTATCACGAACTGAAACTGAATAAACACCCTGACCTTTGACATTAACTTAAGCTTCAAATTCGACCACTACTCCGCTATCTTCATGCCAATCGCTTTCTACGTCACCTGGTCCATTCTGGAATTCGCATCCTGATACATACACACTGACCCTAATATAAACCGATTTTTCAAATACCTTCTCATCTTCCTAATCGCCATAATAATCTTAGTCACTGCAAACAACATGTTCCAACTCTTTATCGGGTGAGAAGGAGTAGGAATCATGTCATTCCTACTAATTGGCTGATGGCACGGACGAGCTGACGCAAATACCGCTGCCCTCCAAGCAGTACTGTACAATCGAATCGGAGATATTGGCCTAATTTTTGCCATAGCATGAATAGCAACTAACCTAAACTCCTGAGAGATACAGCAAATATTCTCAACTACCAACAACATAGACCTAACCCTCCCACTTCTAGGCCTAATCTTAGCTGCCACCGGTAAATCCGCTCAATTTGGCCTCCACCCATGACTCCCCTCCGCCATAGAGGGCCCCACGCCAGTCTCCGCCCTACTACACTCCAGCACAATGGTTGTCGCAGGAATTTTTCTCCTCGTACGAATAAGCCCCCTCCTCGAAAATAATCAAACCGCACTAACAACATGTCTCTGCCTAGGGGCCCTCACCACTCTCTTCACCGCCACCTGTGCCCTGACCCAAAATGACATCAAAAAAATCATTGCTTTCTCAACATCAAGCCAGTTAGGGCTAATAATGGTAACAATTGGTCTTAATCAGCCTCAACTGGCATTCCTCCATATCTGCACCCATGCATTCTTCAAAGCAATGCTGTTCCTATGCTCAGGCTCTATTATCCACAGCTTAAACGACGAACAAGACATCCGAAAAATAGGAGGAATGCACCATCTCACACCCTTTACATCCTCCTGCCTTACTATTGGCAGTTTAGCCCTCACAGGTACGCCCTTTCTCGCAGGCTTCTTCTCCAAAGATGCAATCATCGAAGCCCTGAACACTTCCCACCTCAACGCCTGGGCCCTCGTCCTCACCCTTCTCGCCACCTCCTTCACAGCCATCTATAGTCTTCGAGTAGTATTCTTCGTGTCCATAGGACACCCACGTTTCTACCCTCTCTCCCCAATCAACGAAAACAACCCAGCAGTAATTAACCCAATCAAACGCCTAGCCTGAGGAAGCATCATTGCAGGACTACTCATTACCTCGAACATCCTCCCACTAAAAACACCAGTGATATCTATGCCCTTGCTACTTAAACTAGCCGCCCTTATTGTGACTGTCACAGGCCTTCTCCTAGCCCTCGAACTAGCATCCCTATCAAACAAACAATTTAAATCAACCCCATATCTTCCCTCCCACCACTTCTCCAACATGCTGGGCTTCTTCCCACCTGTAATCCACCGTCTTGCACCCAAAATCAACCTTGTTCTAGGACAAGCAATTGCCAGCCAAACAATCGACCAAACCTGACTAGAAAAAACAGGCCCAAAAGCCATCTCTACACTCAACACCCCACTCATCACCATGACAAGCAACATTCAACAAGGAATGGTCAAAACTTACCTCACCCTTTTCCTACTAACACTGTCTCTCGCAACACTAGCACTGCTAATTTAAACAGCCCGAAGAGTCCCTCGACTCAACCCGCGAGTTAACTCCAAGACTACAAACAAAGCTAATAGCAAAACCCACGCACTAATAACTAACATACCTCCCCCCAAAGAGTACATTAAAGCCACCCCTTCTGTATCCCCCCGAGCTACTGAAAATTCACTAAACTCATCCACCGACACCCAAGAACTTTCATATCACCCCGCCCAAAATACACCAGATACTAAGCACACACCTACCACATAAATTAGCATACTCACCGCTACCGGACGACTACCCCAACTTTCCGGATATGGCTCAGCAGCCAGAGCCGCTGAATATGCAAAAACTACCAACATCCCTCCCAAATAAATTAAGAATAATACCAGCGATAAAAACGAGCCCCCATGACTCACTAAAACTCCACACCCAAAACCAGCAACTACAACTAACCCTAACGCAGCAAAGTACGGAGAAGGGTTTGAAGCAACCGCTACTAAACCTAAAACCAAACCAACAAGCATTATTATCATAAGAATAAACATAAATTCCCGTCAGGACTTTAACCAGAACTAATGACTCGAAAAACCACCGTTGTTATTCAACTACAGGAACCTCTAATGGCAAGCCTCCGTAAAACTCATCCCCTACTAAAAGTCACTAACGACGCACTAGTCGACCTCCCTGCCCCCTCAAATATCTCAATATGATGGAACTTTGGCTCCCTCCTAGGTCTATGCCTCATCATACAGATCTTAACAGGACTTTTCCTTGCTATACACTATACCTCGGATATCGCCACAGCTTTCTCCTCCGTAGCCCACATCTGCCGAGACGTAAATTACGGCTGATTAATCCGGAACCTCCACGCTAACGGCGCATCCTTCTTTTTCATCTGCATCTACCTGCACATTGGACGAGGCCTCTATTATGGCTCATACCTCTATAAAGAAACTTGAAACATTGGAGTTATTCTTCTTCTCCTGGTCATAATAACAGCCTTCGTTGGATATGTTCTTCCCTGAGGCCAAATATCATTTTGAGGAGCAACCGTTATCACCAACCTTCTTTCCGCCGTCCCTTATATCGGAAACGCGCTAGTCCAATGAATCTGAGGCGGCTTCTCAGTCGATAATGCCACTCTGACCCGCTTCTTTGCCTTTCACTTTCTTCTCCCTTTCGCCATTGCAGCCGCAACACTAATCCACCTACTTTTCCTTCACGAAACAGGCTCCAACAACCCCCTAGGAATCAACTCAGATGTAGATAAAATCTCCTTCCACCCATACTTCTCATACAAAGATCTCCTAGGCTTCGCAGCAGTCCTCATTGCACTAACTTCCCTAGCATTATTTTCACCCAACCTTCTAGGTGACCCAGACAACTTCACCCCAGCGAACCCCCTAGTTACTCCCCCACATATCAAGCCTGAATGATATTTCCTATTCGCATACGCTATCCTACGCTCCATCCCAAACAAACTAGGAGGAGTCCTTGCCTTACTAGCGTCCATCCTAGTACTTATAGTTATCCCCATTCTCCACACATCTAAACAACGAGGCCTAGCTTTCCGACCCCTCACTCAACTCCTCTTTTGAGCCATAGTTGCAAATGTTGTAATCCTGACTTGAATTGGAGGAATGCCAGTTGAACACCCATTTATCATCATTGGACAAATTGCGTCCTTCCTATACTTCTTCCTATTTTTAATCCTCACTCCCTTAACAGGCTGACTAGAAAACAAAGCCCTAGAATGGACCTGCGCTAGTAGCTCAATCAGAGCTCCGGCCTTGTAAGCCGGACGTTGGAGGTTAAAATCCCCCCTGCCGCTCAAAGAAAGGGGATTTTAACCCGTATCACTAACTCCCAAAGCTAGTATTTTAATTTAAACTATTCCTTGACAAGAACAGCAAGTAGTAACGCAGCACAATCAAACCACAACCTTTAACAACACGCGTCCAACACGTAATTCACCCAACTTACACATTTTATTAAATATGGTTTAAAACATTGATATGGTAGTATTCATCAAGTAGAATAATTCAAAACAGATAGTCCTATGATATAGGACATTATTAAGTTTATGTCATTATATCATGAATATATATTCTTTGTCAACATTTCATTTGTATTGAAAATACAAACTGTAACAAAGAATTGCATTGATTTGTTTCATAGTGCAGTTAATTATTGATGTGAGGGACAAGAGCTAGTGGGGGTTACACTTAGTGATTTATTCCTGGCATTTGGTTCCTATTTCAGGTCCATGCACTTATTAGTACTCATGAACTTATTGAAGTTTGCATGGATGAATGGTGTCGTACATATAATGAATAACCCCACATGCCAAGCATTCTCTTCAGAATGTTAGGGGTTTTTTATTTTTATCTCCTTTCGTCTTGCATTTCAGAGTGAAAACTCAATATGTTCCTTAAGGTAGAACGGTTTTCTTGAATGAAGTAATATCCTTCAATGTTGAAGCACATTTCCTGAAGAATTACATTTAAATATATCAAGGGCATACGTACTTATAAGTGCCCCCATCTACTCCTAAAATACCCCACGATATTACCCACATGCCAATTCATTTCTTCTTCCCCCCCCCCCCCCCCCCACAAACAAGGGTGTTAGGAGAAAATGTACTTTGGACCCAAAATATGTCCTCACATACTACTATGATAACTGTTTCTGCTCTATTATAATGGTTTCGTATATATTATTGTAATTATACAT